CCTGATTCAAATTCTTCTGGAAAGTCCACCGGGGAAGGTTTATTCGCCTGGGAAGCATTCTCCGGGGAGTTCGCCCGGGAAGAAGGTGGATTTTCCGACCCAATCTCTTTATGAACCGACCGAACGTTGTTCTTGATCTCGATTTGCACCAGCGTTGGACAAGACGAGACTTTAATGTCTTTAGGGAAAGCAAAAGCAAGTCTTTGTTAGCGAGTAGTTCGTTTTCATGCGAGTAGCTCTAATTCTATGTGACGAAAGCGTCTTACGACTTCTGCTTCGCCTTCGCCTAGTGAACCGAACTAATCTGCTTTCCCTGAGCCTGACGCCTGAAGCGTTGGAACCGGAGAGAGTGTTGGGGCTGGACCTAGCCTTAGAACTGGACCGAGCGCTTCGCTTGGTAACCCGAGTATGGAACCCGAGATTGCGTACCAACCGCATTAGCCAGGGTCTGAAAGAAAGAAGAAGACAGAAGAGAAATGTAATCCGCAACTGACAACGTTAATCTACGAGCGGGAGGAAGGAGAAATTCAATCGTTTTTGGAAGGCAAGAACCGAGGGAAGTAAGTCAAGTTAGAATAGAGCTAGCCGACAAGATCAATAGTAGAAGAAGGAAGGTTTTTCGAGAGCTTAGATCCGCATGAGGTTTTTTCCGTTGTGACAGAAAGAGTTGTGAAAGAAAAAGCTGCTAAATAGAAAAGGTACGTAGTAGCTTTACTAGAAAAGGAAAAGGCCGGTACCAACTCGTTTAGAAGTCTAATTTTTCTACTTAGTCAACTAATCTACTTCATCTCCCACTCCTGGTTCTATCAAACCAGACACGGAATACCTGGAAATGAATAGCTGACTTCAGCAGGCATAGAGACCATAGGCTTGTTTTCTTGCTTGTAATCTTGCTCCTTTTTCTGTCAACAGCGTAAAAAGCGACATAACAGCTTTCGCGCTAGCGCGCTCATCCTTTTCTTGTTTTTTTCTTATGCTCTATCAGCCACTCGTGTTTCATCTCAGTTGTGGCACAACCGTCTTGGCCACCCCTCGATAAAGGTATTGTCTTTTTTACGCTCCCATGATATGCTGGATACTCACTTCAAGAAAGTCAGGACGCGTTTTTGCCATGGTTGTGCTTTAGGCAAGTCTACCCGCTTGCCGTTTGCTGACAGTACCCATCGTGCCTCGGCTCCCTTTGAGCTTATACACTCTGATGTTTGGATGTCCCCGGTGCCCTCCTCTTCGGGTCAAGCCCGCGCTCAGAACTAAGGGATCCTGAACATCGGCACTCACTGCATGAGCTCATAGGGCAAGATGCAGATCCGGATAAAGGCTAAACAGATCGTCACCACACATCGTCAACTTTACCTTGGCATGCTTCCATCAGCGCTGAAAAGACAGCATTGAACGAGAAGAGAACTATGAATAATATATAACTGGAACTGGAGCTAGAACTTCGGAAGTCGGGGAGGTTAGGATCCCCCACTGGATTGAACGGTGGGGGAGGTAACCAACTAGCTCGACTCGTGCCAGGAATCACGATTTCGGAAGCGAAAAAACTTTTGTGCGGTATCATAGCATAGTATAGGTATAGATAGAGTATTTCTCTTAGAGTTGGGCTCTGGTTCGGGCATTAGGCATGAGAAGGGGCATCGTTCTCAGCCGGCCTTTGGGTCTTTCGCGGAATCACTAATGTCTGTTAACGCAGCGATCGATAGGAGCGCTACGGGCTGGCCTCCTGAAAATGAAAGAAAATTCTTTTTATTTAGAAACGGGTAGTGCTCGCTTTCCTTCCATCCATCCGCGTATCGACTTATCATAGCACAAATACCTTTCGCACCCACTTCTTCTCGCCCATCGAAGGCTATCGTTACATACGTTCGTCGTTCATTCGGTGTCTTTTTAGACCAATCGCACTGATTGACTCGACTGGAAATAAATTTATTCATCCCCCTCTGGTTGGCTATTTATTACCTGAGTCTTATTCCCCTCAGGATACCGAGGGAAAGGCAACAACAACATAGGCTAGGTCTTTGTCCTGGGACGAAAGAACGGTTGGTTACCTTCCCACGATCGAAGGTCTATTCCTCTCTTTCTTATGAGATTAATGGGCGGCAGAACTCTGTGTTCTACTGCTCGGTCGGGTTCGGGTGCGTCTGCTTATCCCGTTATTGTTTGGGTAAAAATGCTCTTTCGTCGGGATAAATGTAAAGAGGGGGCATCTTGTATCCAAGAGCGGAGGAACCAAGATTTCCAGATGAATGGGGTATTAGTATATCTTACACATGATTTTAATGTTATAATTTCTCCTCTAAAAAGGAAAATGTTGAATGAATTGATCGTAAATTATATATGAGAATTTTTTAGATCTTTCCCTTCTCGAGAAGACACTAATCGCAGTGAGAATGGAATTTCCAAAATGACTGCAAATCCCGCAGATACCATTTGATAATAAAAGTTTTTGTTGTGCCCACAAAATTTTATTTTGTTAAAAGCATTAGCCGAAATAATCAAACACTTCTGTTGATACATTCGAGTAATTAAACGTTTCACAAGCAGTGAACTGGATTTATTGTCATAACCTAATTTTTCCACGGGTTCGTAAGGAATTGATCCCTTTAAACCATGATCATGAGCAAGTGCATAAAGAGACTCCTGAAATAGAAGTGGATAGAGGAAGTCTTGTTGCTGAGATCTATCTATTTCTAAATATCCTTGTAATTCCTCCATTTGAAATTAGATTTGAAACAAAGGCAAAGGATTTATTGGGTTAGCAAATGAGACATAGTGCGATACAGTCAAAACAGGGTATATAGTAAGAAAAGAATAGATACCTCGGCGACGACAGATAGGCTAATCAATGGATCCTCTCTTTTTCCATCCAATTGGTTTGTGTTCGTTATAGGATACCGAGATGGTTCGAAATCCTTTATTGTTGCAACCCGATCGCTCTTTTGACTTTGGAAGAAATTATCTTTATCAATATAAAGCTTTTTATAAACATTAGTATCCACTCCATAGATAATATAATGGAGGTAGAAAGAGTTAGGATTCATAAAAAAAATAGATTTTGTACCGATCCGGTAAGGATCAAGTATTCTCAGAGTTTTACATTGATACGACATGCTGATGACGGTGTGCAGCCTCCTCTTCGGCAGACAAGTTGCAGCAGCGGAGGTACTCAAGGGCGGTTCTTTTCTTTCTCCTTCGAAAAAGCGAGCTTTGCACCCTTCGCAGAAGCCTCATTTGCAGCAAGCTTTGGCAGCATTGTTTCTTTCCACGTGAGATGCAAGACTTTCATGGAGTTCCCTATCTTTCTTTGGCAGACGGTTTGTGCCATGATGAACATGGTTTCATTGCACCATATTCAAATCTTTATCTCCACGCTGGACGTGGTTTTGTTTGAACAAGCCTTGTTACTACAGCTTGTTACTAAAGTAAAGAAAAAATGCCATACTATCGAAGCGAAATGAAGCAAGCAAGGGAAGAGTTCCGACAAAGCGATTGACCCAGTTAAGACCGATAAATAGAGTACGGGGCAGGACCAATACTAAAAGGGGGCGTTTTACATATTTTATTTATTTATAGGAATCGCTAGACAGAACTAAAAGCTAGAAGAAAGATGACCGGGGACCGGGAATCGAACTATGAAATGAAAGTCAGGACCGATGACCATCAACGGACCTTTCTAATCTTATAAAACCCTTACTAGAATCGATTATTTGCACAGATCTGCTGAAAGAAAGCCTATATTCGCAGAGGAGAAACCTCTTGAGAGCGTATGATCGAGCCAACTAGAAAAGGGATTAGAGTGAGGGCTGTACTGTAAGAGACGAGCTAGACCTCGATAGCCTCAACTCAGGCCCCCCGTGATGTCAAATCCAATTCTGAGAGCGGATCCAGAGAAGAGAGGCGCCGGGCGAACCCCCGAGAAAGAATTAGATGTTGGGCCTCATTCACCCCAATTCCTGTATCGCCGATCTACTCATTCGGGGGGACAAGGATAGCTCATTCAAGGTGCTTCACCCCTGCGGAAAGAAAGGCGTATAATCGTCTCACCGCTTCTATCAAGCTTCTACCGACCTGATCGAACGCCATGAGTCACCCTCCTACCTGCTCCCATGCGCAACCGATCCGAAACGAGAAAGAAATTGAAACATCTCGCCCTTCCGAATGCACGAGGTCCTGAAGCAATAGCTCCTGGGACATCTATGAGCGATGTAGGGTCGCCCATGGAAGTATAAACCTTAGATAGGAAAAAGAGCTATAGAGAAAAGCCGCTCCGAGAAAGCATGTCTCCCATCTTGAAACGATTGAAGGGCGTGAAATCCTTCTTTTTTGATATGGGCGGAAGAGATCCCTGACCCGGTCAACCCTATAAATTAAATGACAATTTCAAAAGAAATTTACAGGTTTTTCCCTCTCCTCGGAAGGCATAGTAAGGTCGAGCGGTTCAATGCCCGATTCGGCATAAACTAACTTTATGCATGCCTCTCCCTCAACCGAAGCTATTGATTCTTGTCTCGACCGGGCGAGGCATGAACCTTTCATTGGGATGGATCCAACCTCCAGCTCTTAAGGATCGGCCCGCTCCAGCTATCTATCAGTGATAAAATAGAAAAAAGGCAAGAGGGTTTTTGTTTCATCTCATCAAACCCCTACCCTTTAACGTCTCCGACGCCCAGCATTTCTTTTTGTGCTGAAGGCCCGGATAAGAGGAGCTCATTAAAGGGGGAGGAATGACCACTCGACGACTAAGGAGAGGCTTCTATCCCATTAGAGCTATCTATCCGATAGTTTTCCGCTTATCCTCTCTCCACTCCAAATGGAAGCGAGAAACGAGGGATGAGGCAAATCTGTCAACAATGTGTTCTGCAGCTGTTCTCTCTGCCTCTTACTATGATGGCTCCACCTCTAGCCCTACTTCATCCCGATTCGGGACGAATGAACGAGTCCATGGGTCTACGTACGTCTTAACGATTGATGGGCCCAAACAGAAGAAGAAAGGGAGGGAGGAATGTTTGAACTCTTCTCTATATCTTCTTCGGGTGAAAATAGATTCCGACGAAACAACCTTTAAGAGCGCCTATTTAGGCCCTGGGCATAAACCGATGAACTTTTCTCTAGATCCCTCTCGATCCCTACGGATCTCGATTCTGCCTCTGCTTCAATCGGTGATGAAACTGCGGTCAATTAGTCCCGGATCTAGAGATCCCCTATTTTGAAGGGCTCTTCAACCGGTATCCAGATGCTACTTACCGACCTAGCTTACCCTAGCTCGCTGCAAACGAAAGCCCGCTGCTCTCTCTGAAAGCTGTAGTCGCTGAGTCGACTATAAACTACTCATCTTGCTTGGAACCGTCGTTGTGTATGGGAAAGAGTTAGACCGCTGTTGCTTGGTTGGGAAAAGGGTTAATGGTCAAAAAGGGAAGGGAAAAAACTAACTAGAAAGAACGGGGGGTCATCCACTCGGGTAGTAAACTTTATCTTTGACTCTTAGTACAAGATTTCCGGGAACGAACAGTCTCGGCTGGACTTTTTTCTCGTATGCCCGGATCATTCTGTTTCGGTACAACTCAGCTTGCTGCATAGCCTTTAGCCTTTTCTCGTCCCTCCAGATCTGCCAATCGTGCCTCAGCGTATTCTCGTCAGTGAGGATCTATATTGCTTGCCGCTGCCAACCGTAAGGATGAACATTCCCGTTCTATTCTATAAGTAGCACCCGTTCTATAGGTAGCACTGCCTCCGTGCCATACACCGGAGAAAGAGGTCCATTGACGTGGTCTGACTCTGATAAAAACCATTCCTGTGTTTAGGTCCCTACTAAGCAGAATTCGTAAACTATGCAAAGGCTATTTTTATACTTAAAAAAAATTAGAGCAATAAAAAAAAGAGGTCGACCTATAAGCTCAGTTGGTGGGTACGGTTCGCTCGCAAATTCAAGCCCTTACAGAACGCATCGCTTTCACTACGGTTTCAGTGAAAAGAAAGGTTATGGAATAAAAGCGCTTTTCACCTTATTTAAAGAGAGAGTGTAGCTTGACTTGAAAGTCCGTCCTGCTTCAGAGCAGAGGGAAGGGATTCAGTCAACTCTCCGAAAGTACTCTTGGGCGAGCTAGGTTCAATGAAATCTTTGTCTTGCAGAGAGGTAGGTGATTCCTTTCACTCCAAAGGCAGGGCGTAAGGCAAGGGAAGGGGATCTTGAATCAAAGAGTTCCTGTCCGGCAAGCGAAGTAGTCAAAGTCTGATTCTTGCTCTTCTCCGCTATTATCTGGGTTCAGTCAGTGAAACTCGCATTTAGACTCGCGTAGTAAACTCCTTCTTCTTTTGTTCTGGTAGCGCGGCAGGTACAGCTCAAGCGGTTGTCTTTCCGGTAGGCCAGATCAGAGAGTCGAGTTCTTCCTTGATGACCGGAAGGGGAAGCTCTCTGATCTTTCCTTTGAGTGAGGGATTCCCATCCTTGAATTCAATCCCCTGAGCTCTGCCTCATGTTTGCTAGCCAGTGTTCATCCCTCGGTTGAAGCCTTAATCCCCTGTTGGGGCTATGGTAATTGGTCCAACCGCTCTTCTTTCAAGAAGTCCAAGGAAAGAGCAGTCTAAGCTGCAGATAAGCAACCAAAAGCTTGTCGTAGGCTCCTCCCCTCTTCTTTTTGAATCGATCTTCCGTGCCCCCATCTTCTTTCCGGTCTATGGTAGCAGTCAGCACTTCCTCCTCTGTCGCCAAGTATGGAAGAGCTTCAGAGAATGTCCACGTTTATTAGTTTGAAACTGGGGTTAGGGGCTGCGAAAGGTCAATAATTGTATGGTTCCATTCCAATGCGAGAAATAGGCCCTTGAGACTCGATTTGTCAACAAGACCAGACCGTGTTCTCCTTCGGACCCTTGCCTTTGAGCTTGCTTTGGTGCCTACTCGCTCAGTTCAAGGAAAGGAGTCCAAGTCTGCAATCGGAGATAAGCAATCAGAGGCAGGTCAGGGGGAGAACTTATGCTTGTGGATAGCCCGCGAATACTCATGCTGTGTATAACCCGCGACGAAGACTCCTTAGTGAGGCTTTCCCCCCCGAAGAGCTTATGCTAGTTACTAAGATACTTCCATGAGGAGAGAAATATAAACTTTTTATGTAAATGTATAGAAGACTCTCGATTGATTGGTTGTAATGTTCACGAGGTTGTATATAATCAAATGTTAAGTGAAATTACTTTCCTACTGTACTGACAGAATCGCTTGAATTTGTTGAAGGAAACGAGGCTTCTGGCCCGGCTGGCCCCGCTGGAGAGGATAGTTTTGACAGCGAGTGAGCCGGAGCCATTTCAGTGAATCCAGTGTCCGCGGGGCCTCCATCCTCTTCTGCTCCATCGAGTGATTCAACTGCCATCCCATTCCCTTTCAAGTTCCTCTGCCCCGCCTACAAGGTTTACAAGCAACTCCCCACCTTATTCTCTTCCTCCGGCTTGCCTTCGACCAAGGAAAGAAAGTCACACCTCCTCAAGGGGAAGCAAGTATGCTGCTAAGCCGCTCACTGTCAGCATGAATTGATGGAAACAACGTATCCGCCGAAATCAACATCTATTATCATAGATAAAGTATGGATTATCTTGTAGGTAGTTTTCGCTTTCGCTTGATCAAGATCAGGATCCAATCCGTACTTCTTAGTGACAAGAAACAAGAATCAGGATCCATACTTCTTAGTGAGATGCCCCAGAGAGTTGGAACGTGGTTTTGAATCGACGAGGAATCCAGGAAAGGGCGAAGGAAAAGCGTGACGAGAATTTGAGACTGAGATGTTAGAAGGTGCAAAATCAATAGGTGCAGGAGCTGCTACAATTGCTTCAGCGGGAGCTGCTGTCGGTATTGGAAACGTCCTTAGTTCCTCGATTCATTCCGTGGCCCGAAATCCATCATTGGCTAAACAATCATTTGGTTATGCCATTTTGGGCTTTGCTCTAACCGAAGCTATTGCATCGTTTGCCCCAATGATGGCGTTTCTGATCCCATTCGTATTCCGATCGAACAAAGAAAGAAGGTTGAAGTTTCATTCTTACCACTATCTTTTTGAAGCAGATAGTTCACAGTGCTCATTCTATAGAGACTTAGAAAGCCAACTCATGTTTCCACTCGATTTTCATTACGAAGATGTATCACGTCAGGATCCGTTGCTCAAACCGAATCACGCCAACGTTATGGAAGTTCCTGGATCGTTTGAAATAAGAGTAGTACCAAAGGCACCCTCTGATTTCAGAATAAAAAATGGAAAATTGGCTATGGAGATTCCGCGCGGTCAGAGATTCATACAGACACAAAGGGGCCCTCTTAATAAAGTAGGAAAGTCGTTTCGATCCAATCCATTCTTGGGGTCCGATAAAGACGCTGGATATGTCAGTGACCTAGCACGACAAAGCACTCTCCGAGGGCATGGAATGTCTCATTTTTCGGTCAGAATCTCGACAGTAATGTCTCTGTTAGATTCCCCGGTCGAAATACGGGAAAACTTCATTCAATTCTCGATGGAAACGGAGTTTTGCGAATTCTCCCCGGAACTGGAAGATCATTTCGAGATCTTCGAACATATTCGAGGGTTCAATGTTACTATTGTAACTTCGGCCAACACACAAGATGAGACTTTACCACCGTGGAGCGGCTTTTTGCAAAAAGATGAGGGGGAAACTCAGTAAGATGTCGGAGAAGCTAAATATAAGAGATCACAAACGTAGATTGCTCGCGGCTAAATATGAATTGAGACGAAAGCTGTATAAAGCCTTTTGTAAAGATCCCGATCTTCCTAGTGATATGCGGGACAAACATCGTTATAAGTTGTCCAAGTTGCCAAGAAATAGTTCCTTTGCACGAGTCAGAAACCGATGTATTTCCACGGGCCGCCCTCGTTCCGTATATGAGTTCTTTCGAATTTCTCGTATAGTTTTTCGTGGATTAGCATCTCGAGGTCCTTTGATGGGCATAAAGAAATCGTCTTGGTAGCAACCACCAAACCCATAGAACAAGGGTTAGCTCCGCAGCTGGTCCACAAGCAAGGTAAGTAGTCCATTACCGGCCGGCTCCGGACCGAAAAGACCTAACGGAGTAATCCCTTATCTCGGATCGGAGATGCTAACGGGGCGGGAATCGAAGTGGGGGACCTCTCTACCGCACCTGTCTCCCCAGACATAGACTACATACAGGGTAGTACTCTTGGAAAGATATAATATCACCGCGTGAACATAACATGAAGTTACGAATGTAACTCCCGAGGGATCGACCACTATTCTAAATATAGTAAGCCATATGTTGTAAGGGAACTGTTGTTCATTGGAGTGCCGGAGTGCGGAGGTTGTTCCCACCATTGAAGCCTTAGTCTCTTAAGTGGGGTGTGGGACTGAGCCTTCCGAATGATAAAGAAAAAAAAAGTGCTTCGTTTCGTTGGTTAAACCAACGCCCATATCATATTAACTTTCTCTCGTCCAATAAGAGTTTCCGAGTTTCTAAAATTATCTCCTTTCCAAAGCTGCGCAAGGCGGCCCCCAGAACAAAGCCCCACCCCTCTTTCCCCCCCTTTAATGCAAGACCCTCGCCCCGCTTCCTATTCATTTGTGGGTCGGGACCTGAGGCCCCCCCCTTTTTTCTCCAGAGGTGATTTCGAGAATCAACCAACCGAAAAATCCGTAGCCCAGGTGACTCACAGCCTCCCTCTCGCCCAAATGAAATGGCAAATGAAATGGGATGAATAAAATCATTTATTTTGATTCAGGGCGCAGCGAAGCCAAATTCAATCAAGGCAAGGGGGGGCTTACTTTTCCTGACGCTGAGTCATCCTATTCGAATTTAGCTATGCTAATGGAACAGGAAGAGTTTTCAGATGATATGGACCCCAAAAAGATGAGCGAGAACCTCCGCTTAGGGGTCGCACCCCTATCTCTTAAAGGCCCCCCTTGGTTTGGTGGACGAATTCTTCTCTCCTTTAATTTAATTAAAGAATTCTTTCTCCCACACACCTTTGCCCTCTTTCACCGAAGAGGAAAGAAGACGGCCTATTTGGAGAGATAGACCTAAATTTCCATTAGATTAATTCCTAAGCTTGCTTTGTTGCAGCAATATGATCAGTCCGAGAGTGCTGGAGAGAAGATAAAGCGGGAAAAACCTCCCCTTTTTCTCATATAGTTCGGTCACCGAGCAGTCGGACGACTCTTCAGTAACCCAAGATGACCCCTGCGACGCTTCTTTCGCTGTATACCCCCTCCATCCTTCGGAGGTGGAAGAAAGGGTACTCTTTCTATTACGGGGCCCAGAACGCTAAAAAGGTGGGGGAACAAGAGTTGTCACGATAGAAAAGAGAAATGACTATAAGGAACCAACGATTCTCTCTTCTTAAACAACCTATATCCTCCACACTTAATCAGCATTTGATAGATTATCCAACCCCGAGCAATCTTAGTTATTGGTGGGGGTTCGGTCCGTTAGCTGGTATTTGTTTAGTCATTCAGATAGTGACTGGCGTTTTTTTAGCTATGCATCACACACCTCATGTGGATTTAGCTTTCAACAGCGTAGAACACGTTATGAGAGATGTTGAAGGGGGCTGGTTGCTCCGTTATATGCATGCTAATGGGGCAAGTATGTTTCTCATTGTGGTTCACCTTCATATTTTTCGTGGTCTATATCATGCGAGTTATAGCAGTCCTAGGGAATTTGTTCGGTGTCTCGGAGTTGTCATCTTCCTATTAATGATTGTGACAGCTTTTACAGGATACGTACCACCTTGGGGTCAGATGAGCTTTTGGGGAGCTACAGTAATTACAAGCTTAGCTAGCGCCATACCAGTAGTAGGAGATACCATAGTGACTTGGCTTTGGGGTGGTTTCTCCGTGGACAATGCCACCTTAAATCGTTTTTTTAGTCTCCATCATTTACTCCCCCTTCTTTTAGTAGGCGCCAGTCTTCTTCATCTGGCCGCATTGCATCAATATGGATCAAATAATCCATTGGGTGTACATTCAGAGATGGATAAAATTGCTTCTTACCCTTATTTTTATGTAAAGGATCTAGTAGGTCGGGTAGCTTCTGCTATCTTTTTTTCCATTTGGATTTTTTATGCTCCTAATGTTTTGGGGCATCCCGACAATTATATACCAGCTAATCCGATGCCCACCCCGCCTCATATTGTGCCGGAATGGTATTTCCTACCGATCCATGCCATTCTTCGTAGTATACCTGACAAATCGGGAGGTGTAGCCGCAATAGCACCAGTTTCTATATGTCTGTTGGCTTTACCTTTTATGAAAAGTATGTATGTGCGTAGTTCAAGTTTTCGCCCGATTCACCAAGGAATATTTTGGTTGCTTTTGGCGGATCGCTTACTACTAGGTTGGATCGGATGTCAACCTGTGGAGGCACCATTTGTGACTATTGGACAAATTCCTCCTTTCGTTTTCTTCTTGTTCTTTGCCATAACGCCCATTCCGGGACGAGTTGGAAGAGGAATTCCGTCTTCTTACACGGATGAGCCCTCTAGCCCTGTAAGTCCACACCTGATCCGTGATAAATTCTGACACCAATCATTTATGAGTGAGTATTACACCAAGAATTGACAAGCGGATGAGTTTGATAGTTGGCTATGTTGATATAGCTTAGATAGGGAAAATATACTATACTATAGGGTAGGGCTGAACTAAAAAATCCGGGGGCTTTGTTCCCGAAACTCCCATCCGCTTCCTTCCCCTCTTTCGGCCACGAAAGAAAAATAAGGGCATGCGCAGCCTTAACAGCAGTATAAGACACCTGATCCCGACTCTTGGTACTTAACCAATACGCCGCGCCGGCTCTTCGACCAAGGAGGCATTCCTACCAGAATGCCGACTACTACGACTAATACGACTAAAGGGGGGAAGCAGAGTCTCCAACATTGAAGGCTTCGCTCGCTCGCCTCTCCCTATTAATGACTCGGCCGAGATTGTCGTCCAAGCAACTGGACCGGATTGGCGGCTCAACCCGGAATAGTCGTTTCGTTCGTGAACCGGCTCTCATTCTATCTTCAATTCCCCGTTTTGGTCATAGGCCCTTAAGTCAGATAGGGCTTTCTGATCTCTGATTTACCTTTCCCATTCCTTCTAACTAAGCAAAACCAAACGGCGGTGGCCGAGGTAGAAAGAGATTGTACTCGCAAAGGTTTTGATCTTCATTCTGCTCCTTCCCTCATTTCAACTTCTATCCTGGCCTGGATCTGGATTTTAAAAAGTTGTTTTAGCTCCTCCTGGACCACTCACTTAAGGAATTCTGGCTGTTGCCAATGAAAGTTTGGTATTGCGGTAGGAAAGGGTAATGTGGGCGTATTTTTATCTCCCGCTCCAAGAGATCCAAAGAGCTCATGCTTGCTATTCTTTGGATGGAAGGAAATGGGATTTATCTTTCCTGTCCGAAATTAGGTTCTGCACGCCGGAAGAACTCTTTCCTCCATCTCTGATTCCGCACAGTGGCCCACGCCGGCTTTGTGTGACCGCAGCGAGAAGCAATTGGTGCTGGTTTATTCTTAGGTTGAACAACTAGTCTTTCTTTATTGTATTGCATCCGCGGAGCATCATATAGGAGAGAGAAAAATGGGATCCGCTCAAATCATCAGATCGTTCTCCCGCCGAATAAAGAGTAAGATGATTGTCCCCCGGAGAAAGGTTCCGCTTTTTCAAGCTCTTCACTTTCTGTAACGAGCGACTGGTTCGAAGAAGCGAGAAAGAGCTTAGCTTAACAAGCAGGAAGCCAAATAACTTAGTGGCAACAAACAAACAAACACGTCTTGACCAGTTCTCTTTCTACTAAGCCTTGGTATGGCACATAGAAACATTGGGTGGGCTCTTTGACAAGAAGAGGTTCTCAGTTGATGGACCGGGTGAGAGAGTAGCTTTCTGAACACCTTGCAATTAGGGAAAGACACTAGACTAGGTGAGCCTTACCACCCGGCCGAGACCGTAGGATCGTGAACTCCCACCCATTTCAAGTTGGAAACTCGCATTGCTAGCCCACCCAGTCAAAAGCCGACGTGGGTCCTTCCCGCCGCCGCAATAAGAGCAACTTGATGCAGAAAGGAGCCTTACGGCTTCCAAGCCGGCCATAAGCTAAATAGATAGGCACATGCATGCTTCAGCTTATAGTAGCCCGGCCGATAGGCGCTAGCTAACATAGGCGACCATGCTTCTAGCCCCATTCATACAAGTAGGGGAAGGGAGAAGTGCGCTCCCCACCTTATTCAGTCTTGAATAAGGCAGGCCCCCAGCATGGAAGTCGCTTTCCGCCCTAGTTCTGGCTTGAAAGTACAACGTAGAGTAGGCTTGGCTTATGGTGATGTGTTCTATGTTCTGGTCTCAGCCCTGGTCCTTGTACGCTGAAGCTGTCAAGTCCGTACGAGGATCCCGTTTCAGGAGGGCGATTTACTTTTCGTGTCGCCCTCTTCCTCGCGTTCCTTGTGTATATCTTTTCTGAAAGGCGGGCCTTCCTAGTGGGCTCGTCGCCACTAGGCAGTCATCTTTGATCCTGATCGGCCGACCTTTCCGATCCCGAAACAAACATAGTTCGGCTCTCTTTTTTCGGTCATTCAGATGCAAAAATCCGTGAAGGCGACGAGAGATGCCGCCTGCTCTTTCCGTTCCTTCTCTTTCGGAGTGGAGCACTCCTTCTTTCTTGGCTTGGTACGTGTTCTGAGCGAGCCTTCGCGTGACGTGAACGGTACCTATGAAGTGGAATCCGTCTGTCTTGTCTTCCACCGCATAAGGGAGTTGCGTTCCGAGGGACTACAAATCTCTACGGAACTTGGACATACTTAACACTGACCCAATTGAGACCGTGGCCACACCTTGATCAAACAGTGATGATGTGGTCAACCCTGGATACGTGGCTCTTCGATGGGGGAAGGACCACGCTAGTCGTCTGAGTGTGTGGTGTGTAGTGGGTGCGTCTTAGTGTCTTCTTACTACGAGAAATCATGAGAAAATAAAGAGATTATTCTCGTTCTCGAAACTCAACTCTTTTTCTCTTTCAAACTAGGAGGATTGGCATTTGGCCAAGATGTGATCTATCTCTTTCCCTGTTTGGGGAGTGGAACTTTGGTTTTCCTTAGCGAGGTTTCACTCGGCGGACAGTCGATTGATCCAAGCTAAATTATTTAGGTATATTATAAGCCTGTTCAGCTTCAAAAATTCCTGGAGTCCTACGGCATTCTCACAGAAACAAAACATGGCTAGTAGATAACTCTTTTGTTATTGTAGAAAGCGATCAGTTCTTCCGATCTTGTTCGGGCTTGGAAAGGTGTCTTTATCAATTCCAGAAGTTGAGGAGCCTATGTAGAAGAAGCTGTAGAAGAGCACCGCGGTTCAGGTCCCGACACATGGGGGATTAATTCAGCTGCAAGGATCGTGAATCAAGGGAAGGGAAGAATGATACCATAATTAAAAAGTAACCCCCGACCGAGACCTAGATGGCAACCTAACCGCAGAAGAGAAAGGGAACACCCCCCAGAGCCAGAACACAGGCGCCGACCTCTCCGCCACCAGCACAAGTGAATAAGAGAAGATCACGTCTCCGAGGGTGGCGGTATCACCGTCTACAGGTCGAGTCACGAGATCTAAAGTGCAAGTACTCGACGCCGTGAATCCGGAAATTCGGGTGATAGACGAAGGCGTTGGTCCACCGGTGCCTTAGGGGCAATCATCCGCGCCAGTGTATATTTGACAGTTGCGAGGAGAGCTTATGGACAAAAAAGGAGGATTCCAGCGGCTTTTGCCACTTATGATCAGTGTTCGCAAGAGAGAGAAGTTTCCATGTCTTACAATGTTCAAGCAGCATTCTTGTCGGAAGGATTTTTGAGGAGGCCCGGACACCTACCGAACATCCCTGAAGGATGGAACAACATGATGAAGAAGGCGGCGAAGGTATGAGGAAAATCTGGGAAGAGAACAAGGAGATCTATGAAAAGGGGAGGCAAGGAAGTAGTAGACATTAAGAAGAGGAGACAACCCGCTCTTGGACTTCAGACTATG